AATTCGAAAAACGAAAAATAATCATTTTCGAGTTATAAGCGTTTTAAAAGAAAGAACAAAAAATATAAATTTATTTCTGTTTATAAAAAAAATAAAAAAAGAACTCTTAAAAGTCCATCCAACTCGATTATTTATATTGAGAAAGGTGTATGAACCCGGCGAAACTAACCAAAAAAAAGATTCTATAATTAGGAATCAGATAATTCACGACTCGTTTAGAAAAATAAAATCTACAGATAATACAAATTATTCACTGAGAGAAAAAAAAATTAAAAATCTGGCTGATAGAACAAGCACAATCAGAAAGAAAACAAAGAGTCTTACAAAAGAAAAAAACAGCAACGCCAAGAAAAGAAGTAGTCCTAACAAAACAAGTTATAGTTATAATGGAAAAGAAAAATCACCAAAAATTTTTTGGAAAATATTAAAAATAAAAAAAAGAAGAAATCGATTAATCTATAAATTAGATTTGTTTATAAAAATTTTCATTAAAAGAATATACATGGATATCTTTCTATGTATCATTCATATTGCCAGAATTCCTACACAACTAGTTCTTGAATCAATAAATTTTTGTTTTGATAAATACATTTACAATAATAAAACAAACCAAGAAATAAAAAAAAAAAAAAACAAAAAAGAAATTAACTTTATTTCGACTCTAAAAAGTGAACTTTACAATATTAAGAATAGTAAGAGGAATTCACATCTTTTTTTTGACTTATCCTCTTTATCACAAGCATATGTATTTTACAAATTATCACAAACCCAAGTTATTAATTTGTATAAGTTAAGATCTATTTTTGAGTATCACGGAACTCCCGTTTTTCTTAAGACTGCAATAAAAAATTATTTTGTAACACAAGGAATATTTCATTCCGAATTAAGACATACTTCAAGTTCTGAAACGAATCAATGGAAAAACTGGTTAAGAGGTCATTATCAATACAATTTATCTCAGATTAGATGGTTTGAATTAATACCACAAAAATGGCGAACTACAATAAATGAAGGTGGTATTACCCAAAATAAAGATTTAACAAAATGGAATTCGTATGAAAAAGATCAATTACTTTATCACAAAAAACAAAAGGATTTTAAAGTATATCCATTACCAAACCAAAAAGATAATTTTCCAAAATACTATATATATAATCTTTTATCATATAAATCTATTAATTCTGAAATTAAGAAGTCCTCATATATTATTTATGGATCACCATCAGAATTAAATAACAACCAAAAAATTACTTTTAATTACAACAATTCTAAACAAAATTTATTTGAAAGCCTGGAGGAAATTCCCATCAATCATTATCTAGAAAAGGGCGATATTATGTATATGCAAAAAAATCCAGATAGAAAATATTTTGATTGGACAATTCTAAATTTTTTTCTAAGACAAAAAATAGATATTAAGGCCTGGACCAAAATGGATTATAGCAGTAATATAAATACTAAGCTTGGAAGTAAGAATTACCAAAAAATTGAGAAAATGGATAAAAACGATATTTTTTATCTGATGATTCATCAAGATTTAGAAATAAATCCAATCAATGACAAGAAACTCTTTTTTGATTGGATGGAAATGAATGAAGAAATCCTAAACCCAATATCAACAAATATGAAACTTCCGTTCTTCCCAGAATTTGTGCCACTTTATAATGTATACAAACTAAAACCATGGATTATACCAAGCAAATTACTTCTTTTAAATTTAAATAAAAAGAAAAACATCAATGAAAAGAAAAAATTCCATTTTTTTAGACCATCGAATGAAAAAAGATATTCTGAATTAATGAATCGAAATCAAGAAGAAAAAGAACCCGCGGGCCGAAGAGGCCTTGGATCATATTCACAAAACCAAGATAAAATGAAAAAACAATATAAGATCCGAAATAAGATGAGACCAGAAATAATTTTCTTACGGAAACACTATTTGCTTTTTCAATGGATAATCGATGATGGTTTAATTCCGAATTTAACTGAAAGAATGATCAATAATATCAAGATATATTGTTACTTGCTTGGACTGATAAATCCAAGAGATACTACTATATCGTCTATTCAAAGGAAAGAAATAAATCTGGATATAATGGTGATTCGAAAAAAATTGACTCCTATGGAATTGAATAAAAAGGGGATATTTTTTATCGATCCCATTCGTTTGTCTGTAAAAAACGACGGATACTTTATTATATATCAAACCGTAGGTATATCGTTGGTTCATAAAAGTCAGTACCAAACTCCTCAAAGATATCGAGAACAAAGATATATCAATAAAAATAAATTGGATGAATCTATCCCAAGATATCAAATAATAATTCGAAAGAGAGACAAAAAACATTATGATTTTATCGTTCCTGAAAAGATTTTATCATCTAGACGTCGTAGAGAATTGAGAATTTTAATTTCTTTCAACTCAAAGAATATAAATAGTGTGGATAAAAATCGAGTATTTTGTAACAAAAAGAACATAAAAAACAGGAATCCTTTTTTGGATCAAAAAAAGCATCTTGATAGAGATAAAAATGAATTAATTAAATTAAAGTTATTTCTTTGGCCTAATTATCGATTAGAAGACTTAGCTTGTATGAATAGATATTGGTTTAATACCAATAATGGAAGCCGTTTTAGTTTGTTAAGAATATATCCACAATTAAAAATTGTTTGATGGTACATTTTTACTATATATTCTGTACCATATAGAAAAGCAAACAGATGCACATATGCCCTGTCTTACGTCCCAGTCTAATATTAGATCTTTTTTATTTATAACTAAGTCAATGACGTATCAATTTGTTTGTATAAAATCTATAAAATAAACGAATATATGGAATATTCCGAATTTTCGGTCTAAATTATTTGACGTTGTAAGTGTAAAAACGTACCATCTACTTTTTTATCCCTGTCTAACTAAAATTAAAATTCTTGGGTATACTAATTACTACATTAAAATGACTAATATTATTATTACTGATCAAATAATATATTTTATATGTAAATTAAAGGGTAGAAGGAGCTTTTTTTATGATAAAAAATCCATTCAGTGCAATTATTTTGAAAGAGGAAAACGAAGACAACAAGGGGTCTGTTGAATTTCAAGTAGTGAGTTTCACCAATAGGATACGGAGACTTACTTCACATTTGGAATTGCACAAAAAAGACTATTTATCTCAGAGAGGTCTGCGTAAAATTCTAGGAAAACGTCAACGGCTGCTCGCCTATTTGTCAAAAAAAAATAGAGTACGTTATAAAGAATTAATCGGACAGTTGGAGATTCGAGAAACAAAAAATCATTAATTTGAAGAGTCGTTTTGAATTTTCGCTTAAATTTTGATGAACCTCTTTTCGCTTTCAGCAATTCATGGAAGAATGAATCGGGAAAAAACCTATGACTGCACCAGCTACACGAAATGACCTTATGATAGTCAATATGGGCCCTCAGCACCCATCAATGCACGGTGTTCTTCGACTCATTGTTACTCTAGATGGTGAAGATGTTATTGACTGTGAACCGATATTGGGTTATTTACATAGAGGAATGGAAAAAATTGCGGAAAACCGAACAATTATACAATATTTACCTTATGTAACACGTTGGGATTATTTAGCTACTATGTTCACTGAAGCAATAACTGTAAATGCACCAGAGCAGTTAGGCAATATTCAAGTGCCTAAAAGGGCCAGCTATATCAGAGTCATTATGTTAGAGTTAAGTCGTATAGCTTCGCATTTGTTATGGCTTGGCCCTTTTATGGCAGATATTGGCGCACAGACCCCCTTCTTCTATATTTTTCGAGAAAGAGAGTTGATATATGACCTATTCGAAGCTGCTACCGGTATGCGAATGATGCATAATTATTTTCGTATTGGAGGAGTCGCTGCTGATTTACCTTATGGCTGGGTAGATAAATGTTTGGATTTTTGTGATTATTTTTTAACAAGAGTTACTGAATATCAAAGACTTATTACACGGAATCCTGTTTTTTTAGAGCGAGTTGAGGGAGTAGGCATTATTGGCGGAGAGGAGGCAATTAATTGGGGTTTATCGGGACCAATGCTACGAGCTTCCGGAATACAATGGGATCTTCGAAAGGTTGATCATTATGAGTCTTACGATGAATTTGATTGGGGAGTTCAATGGCAAAAGGAAGGGGATTCATTAGCTCGTTATTTAGTACGAATCGGTGAAATGACAGAATCAATAAAAATTATTCAACAGGCTTTAGAAGGAATTCCGGGGGGGCCCTATGAGAATTTAGAAATCCGGCGCTTTGATAAAGTATGGGATCCCGAATGGAATGATTTTGACTATCGATTTATCAGTAAAAAACCTTCTCCTACTTTTGAATTGTCAAAACAAGAACTTTATGTGAGAGTCGAAGCCCCAAAAGGAGAATTAGGAATTTTTCTGATAGGAGATAAGGGTGTTTTTCCTTGGAGATGGAAAATCCGACCACCGGGTTTTATCAATTTGCAAATCCTTCCTCAATTAGTTAAAAGAATGAAATTGGCTGATATTATGACAATACTAGGTAGCATAGATATCATTATGGGAGAAGTTGATCGTTAAAATGATAATAGATACAACAGAAGTACAAGCTATCAATTCTTTTTTTAGATTGGAATCCTTAAAAGAGGTATATGAGATCATATGGATGCTTGTCCCTATTTTTACTCCTGTATTAGGAATCACAATCGGTGTACTAGTAATTGTTTGGTTAGAAAGAGAAATATCTGCGGGGATACAACAACGTATTGGCCCTGAATACGCCGGGCCTTTGGGAATTCTTCAAGCTTTAGCAGATGGTACAAAATTACTTTTCAAAGAGAATCTTCTTCCATCAAGAGGAGATACTCGTTTATTCAGTATCGGACCATCCATAGCAGTCACATCAATTCTACTAAGTTCTTTAGTAATTCCTTTTGGATATCGCCTTGTTCTAGCCGATTTAAGTATTGGTGTTTTTTTATGGATTGCCATTTCAAGTATTGCT